GGCAAGTACTTTACAAGCATATGTTTAAAAATAGCATATTTCCTTTAGCTTCTTCATGCCTACGATAACTAGTTATTTCGGTTTTCTACTAGCAGCTTTAACTATAACCTCCGTTCTATTTATTGGTCTGAGTAAGATACGACTTATTTAAAATGAATTGAATGAGCAATTCAGAAAATAAAAATAAAAATTTCTGCAGTATTCCATCTATTCTATAGGCGCAAATTTCCAATTCTGGGTCATTGAGATTCATGAGTAATACAGATTAATATTTAAGGATAGATAAGGATAGATATTACCTCTCTTTTTCTCTTTTCAAAGAAAAAATGGAAATGATTGAAGTTTTTCTATTTGGAATCGTCTTAGGTCTAATTCCTATTACTTTGGCTGGGTTATTCGTAACTGCATATTTACAATATAGACGTGGTGATCAGCTGGACCTTTGATTAATTAAGGTCGATTTTTTTGATTGACCGCGTGCTCTTTCTTTACTTTAATCCCGAATCCCGAATCCCGAAAAGGTCAAATTGAGAGTCTGTTCCATTATTGACATGTAATTTTGACCTAACAAAACAAGAATGGAATCGCGCTCTGTAGGATTTGAACCTACGACATCGGGTTTTGGAGACCCACGTTCTACCGAACTGAACTAAGAGCGCTTTCTTACCACAATAAAAAATAAAAAACGAATGTCAGGAAATAGATTCTTTTTGTAGCTCCAACACATCTTGCATGCGCCTACATATGCTATCCTATATAGCAGGATATAAATAGCAGGATATAATGAAAGATCGTCTATATCCAATTTTGAATCGATCTCAATTGATCTCTCGTTACTGTTCCGAGGATAAGAAATAAGTAGGGATGACAGGATTTGAACCTGTGACATTTTGTACCCAAAACAAACACGCTACCAAGCTGCGCTACACCCCTTTCGATTGATTTACAGTGTCATTGTAGAGAATCCCCATTTTGTTTTCCATATCTTTATCTTTATTTCCAGAGAAAAATGATATTTCGATTTATTATTTGTCTTTGGTCTCATATCGGATAACATATAATAATAAACCGACACACGTATGAAATATATATGAAACCGCCTTCAAATTGCTGAATGTTCAGGCGGAAGAGACCTTCTTTTTTTTTTCTTTTAAGATTTTAGAAAAGAAGAGGAAAATCTTAGCTACTAAATCCTTGTACATTTCCATTGGAATTAGGGAGTCCATGTACAAATACAGGTGGTTCCTAGTTACATATACATTTGATCATGATCATATAGCTATTTTGTTTATGTATTACAATAAAGCAGGAGGTTTTAAAATGCGAGATCTAAAAACATATCTCTCCGCGGCACCGGTACTAAGTACTTTATGGTTTGGGTCTTTAGCAGGTCTATTGATAGAGATTAATCGTTTTTTCCCAGATGCGTTGACATTCCCTTTTTTTTCATTCTAGTTATTTTATTGGTCTAACTGTTGGCAGAGGAGGGATTGAAGAAGATTAGAGATAGAACGCAATATCTGTGACTAGTCCTTCTCCCCTCCCTACTCTTTCTTCGAACAGTTAAGTGAATATAAAACCAAAAAGGGGGTTCATGGCCAGGGGTAAAGATACCCGAGTTAAAGTTATTTTGGAATGCACCGGGTGTGTTCGAACGGGTGTTAGTGTTAATAAGAAATCAAGAGGCATTTCCAGATATATTACTCAAAAAAATCGACACAATACACCCGGTCGATTGGAATTGAGAAAATTCTGTCCCTATTGTTACAAACATAGGATTCATGGGGAGATAAAGAAATAGATAGAATCGATCACCTGCGTGTCACTCCTTCAAGGAACCCGAAAAAAGAGATATTAACATTAACTATATCTTAGATAGTTAATAACACATAATTAATATAACATATATTAAAATAACATATATTAAAAAATTAATATATGAATAGCATAGAATATATAGAATCTCTAAAAAAAAAAAAAAAAATTCTATTTCTTAATTCTAAATCATTTTAGATTTGATCAAACGAAATAGGATTTTTTGGATAAGGAATAAACAAAACATGCATAAATTCAAGCGACTTTTTCATAAATCCAAGCGTTCTTTGCGTAGGCGTTTGCCCCCGATCAAATCGGGGGATCGAATTGCTTATAGAAACATGAGTTTAATTAGTCGATTTATTAGTGAACAAGGAAAAATATTATCTAAACGGGTAAATCGATTGACCTTAAAACAACAACGATTAATTACTATTGCTATCAAACAAGCTCGTATTTTATCTTTGTTACCTTTTCTTAATAATGAAAAACAATTTGAAAAGGGCGAGTCGACTGCTAGAACTGCTGGTCTTAGAACCCGAAATCAAATCAATAGGCTTACTCTTAAATAGAATCAAACTCCCAATCCGAATTCAAATCAAATAAGGATTTCTTTTTTGTTTAAAATACAGGTTGTAAGAAAAAAACGAATTGAATTGGGTAAGAACAAGGAATCAATCTTTTTTTATTGAACGTGTTTGCTCATTTTAACGACTGTATCCTATCCTATTCTATAATAAAAATTTCTACTCTACCTTCAAAATTTCTACTCTACCTTCCCGGAGTTCATTATTCAGGGAACTCCATTTAAAGCATCTCGAGCGATTCCTTCCAATTGCCTTATTTTATTATTTCATTGGAAATCATATAAAGACTTTTTTTATTTAATATAGCCATTTGCGCAAGTATTTTACGATTAAGAAGCAACTGCCTCTTGTACAGACTGTGCATTAATATACTATAACTATAGGATACCCGCCTCTCGCGAATTACTGCATTTATTCGCGTGATCCACAAACGACGAAAATCTCTCTTTTGCCTATCTCTATCCCGATGAGCCGAAACCAAAGCTCGTATTTTCTGTTGAGTAATAGTTCGAGTAAGTCTTGAACGAGCCCCCCGAAAGCTTGAGGCAAATAAACGCATTTTTGTTCTACGGTTCCGAGCTATATATCCTCGTCTAATTCTGGTCATTGAATAAATGAAACGTTGAGGAATAACTGATCGATTTGCTTTCTTTCAGTTACTCTTTATTTTCTTTACTAGCCTATTAATTAACAAAACGGGTTCTCCCAATGTATAAGGTAAAAACTCCAATGGCTTTTGCTACAATAACCTTCCCAACCACGATTTTTTTCGAGGCATTTTCTCAATGCCTCGAAAAAAAAAAGCACAGTAAATATAAATGGATAACGAAATGGTGGGTTCCATCGTTTATATGGTTACTTCTTAAATTAAACGGTAAGGCCCTCTCTAAACACCGGAGCCGCTTTCTTCGTTCTTGATTTAATCAATATATTAACTTGTACAGTTCACACTCTTTGACTCTACCCATGGGATTATCCAGTAATAGACCTTTCACAAGTAGATCCACCCAATACAGTAACGGTATTTAATTATGAAGATTTGTTGGGTAGCTGACCGTCTGAGTCCGTTCTTGCAAGAGTCTGGGTATAATTTTTCTGCTTTTTAACTAAAATAAAAAAGAATTTCCCTGGATAATCCGTTGCTACCAATGGGTAATTCTTTTCATCTTAAATTGAAAAATTAAAATTAAGGGGTGCACGCGTTTGTCCCAATGGAAACCAAAAATTTAGTCCACAATATACACAATAACAAGATATGGTAGATCTTTTTTTAGATCGTGAATGGAAGAACTCCATTCTATCCTATTCGTTGGTACTGTACCGATCACTGATACTGTAATTTTTTTTCTTTTGTCCCAGCCCAGGATCTGAACGAGTCGCACATACACCCGAATACATGTTCCTCTGCGCTGAGGACATCCCCTAAGAGCGGGGGATTTCGTGACATTTTTTATTGGCTGCCTTGTATTCCTAATAAGTTGTTTAAGAGTTGGCATGGAAATCGTATCTGAATCGTATATCGAAAGGGGATGGTTTAGATTGATCCTAACCGGATGATTATGATTTCTTTTAATATAATATATTTTTATAAATAATAAATATAATATATTTTTATAAATCTAAATTTTACTAAATTTAATATACTAAATAGAAACTATTAAACTGTTAAATATTAAAATTTCAAAATTTTATTTTAAATGTGATTTATGTGAAATCTTTGCTATTTTTCAACCGCTACACGATCAACAATTCCATGAGCTTGGGCTTCTGTTGCTGACATAAAAGCATCCCTTTCCATGTCTTCGGATACCATCCATAAGGGTTTGCCCGTTCTTTGTACATAAACCCTTGTGATGGTTTCGCGCAGCTTCAGCAGTTCTTCCGCTTCCAGGACAAATTCTCCTACTTGGGCCATAAAAAAAGCACTAAAAGGCTGATGAATCATTACCCTGATGATAGAACATAATAAATAGTTATTCGATCTTTCATGATTAAAGAATAAGAAAAAACGATAGAATTGACCAACCGTACATGCATGGTTTGCACATTGCATACGGCTCTTTAATAGAATTGACTTTTACCTTCCATCAAAATCAAAGAAAAAAATCAGAAAATATAGAGTCTATCAGACGCAGATTGGTAAATGATCTAATAACCGCCCTTCCTTTTTTTTAGGAGTTTAAAAAATACTATGACGGTTCCGTTGCTTTATATCTTTATTATTTTTTTTTATTTCATTTGTGATTCAGCAATCCCAAAGTTTCTTTTTTTCATATTCTTTTCTTTCCGAACATAGCCAAAACAGCCTTTCTTTGGGTTTGGGTGTGAAAAAAAAAAGGTTTGTGACACTGAAACAGGCCTCCGATAGATAAGAAAAAATAAGAAAAAACCGGCAATACCTTTTTTCATACTACTCTTTCGATACATAATTTAATGATTTTTTAATTGTTTTTTGAAAAAACAATACAATTTTGTTTCTATCGAATTCTAAGTGCCATGCTATTATTACTGAAAAACATTTTATATGGTGAGGGCATAGTCTTTTTTCTCTAAAAAAAAAAAAAACTCATTGGCGCCAAGCGTGAGGGAATGCTAAACGTTTGGTAATTTTTCCTCCGACCAGGATAAAAGATCCCATTGAAGCGGCTAATCCCAGGCATATTGTCTGTACATCTGGTCGCACAAATTGCATAGTATCATAAAGAGCTATTCCAGGTATTACCCATCCGCCTGGAGAGTTGATAAACAAATAAAGATCTTTGGTATCACTCTCCATAGTTAGATATAATATAAGAGCAATAAGTTGATTAGCTAGATGGGTATTAATTATTTGGCCTAAAAAAAGCAATCTTTCTCGATAAAGTCGGTTGATTAGGATAAAATTCGATCCTTTAGGAACCGTACATGCATACTTTGATGCATACGGTTCCACAAAAATTGCGAAAACAAATAAGAATCAATGTGTAGATCCTAGCTCTCCTTCTTTTTTCCTAAGAGGCTCCTTCTAATTTTTCTATTCTAACGAATAAATCGAATAAATTTTTCTTCCATTTTTCAAGAAAAATGAGTTTTGGCCTGTTTACCTAAAAAAAGGGGCATTTACTAAACTTTTGAACTAACTTCTTTTTGATGTATTGTTTCATCGAGATTCAATCTAAATCACAATGTCATTCTCTTGTTCCTGAATGGTCCTCTTCAATTCTTTTAGGTTTATGCTCTACTCCGAGTAAAGATCCATCCGGTTTTTATTTGCACATATAGAGCAAAAGCCCCTACTACCACGTCTTTTTGCGAAGACTTCTTTTTTTTTTCAATTCATTTCATGTCTTCCGTCAAATATTCGACGTATTGATCATATTAGTCACGTAATTTTGATTAACAGTTGTAAATTACTTTAATTTAAAATTTAAAAAAATTTAATAAATAAAAAAGTCAAATATGATACAAGTAGTAATCATAGATAATATATTACAAATTGGGTTTTTTCTAAACGGAGCCTGGATACCGCATTTTTTTATTAGTCCAAACAAACAAGCCAACCATAAATTTGATTCTAATCGATAATATTAATCTGGATACCTCCCAACAAAAAAATCTTATTTTATTTCATTGCACTTCACGCTCAAAATTTTGGATGATTCGATCAATCCTTTTTGGGCGAAGCTGAAGGATATCTCAATCGGGGGAGAAAACGGGGAAATCCCATATGACCCACTATATCTGACAAGTCGCACTATATGTCAACCCAGGATGAAGCGTTTTCCCCAGGATTTCGAAAGGGTATTCTTGGAACACCAATAGGCATAAAATGAAAGAAACAATTAAGTACTATATCTCAATCTCACTTTAATGTGGAATCGTAATAATGGGTTTTTTTTTTTATTGTCTTTTCTCCTATATTTTAGCCATAGATTAGATAAATTTATAAATAAACTCAAGGAAGACAGAATGAATAAAATAACAGAAATTGAGGCACTTTGAAAGAAAGATAAAGGAATACGACCATATAAAATGATATCAACCCCCCATTGCGTATTGGTACTTATCGGGTATAAAATAGATTTGCTTCTCTTTGTTCCTACGAACAGAATTAGAATTGTTCCTTTATTATTACTAAAAGACTGGAACAAAGATTAATCCTTTCTCTCAGATAATGCACTGAAAGGGAGAGGTCCATAGTATAGTTTTCCAATGCAATAAAGTCACATAGTGTCTATTTTTTGTTGATAAAGGGGTATTTTTTCCATGGGTTTGCCTTGGTATCGTGTTCATACCGTCGTATTGAATGATCCCGGTCGTTTGCTGGCTGTCCATATAATGCATACGGCTCTGGTTGCTGGTTGGGCTGGTTCGATGGCTCTATATGAATTAGCAGTTTTTGATCCCTCTGACCCTGTTCTCGACCCAATGTGGAGACAAGGTATGTTCGTTATACCCTTTATGACTCGTTTAGGAATAACCGATTCATGGGGCGGTTGGACTATCACAGGCGGGACTATAACGAATCCGGGTATTTGGAGTTACGAAGGTGTGGCCGGGGCACATATTGTGTTTTCTGGATTGTGCTTCTTGGCAGCTATCTGGCATTGGGTGTATTGGGATCTAGAAATATTTACTGATGAACGTACAGGAAAACCTTCTTTGGATTTGCCCAAGATCTTCGGAATTCATTTATTTCTCTCAGGAGTGGCTTGCTTTGGGTTTGGCGCATTCCATGTAACAGGATTGTACGGTCCTGGAATCTGGGTGTCCGATCCTTATGGACTAACCGGAAAGGTCCAATCTGTAAATCCAGCGTGGGGTGTGGAAGGTTTTGATCCTTTTGCTCCGGGAGGAATAGCCTCTCATCATATTGCAGCAGGGACATTGGGCATATTAGCAGGACTATTTCATCTTAGTGTCCGTCCGCCACAACGTCTATACAAAGGATTGCGTATGGGAAATATTGAAACCGTCCTTTCCAGTAGTATTGCTGCTGTCTTTTTTGCGGCTTTTGTTGTTGCTGGAACTATGTGGTATGGTTCAGCAACTACTCCGATTGAATTATTTGGTCCCACTCGTTATCAATGGGATCAGGGATATTTCCAGCAAGAAATATATCGAAGAGTTGTTGCTGGGCTAGCCGAGAATCAAAGTTTATCCGAAGCTTGGTCTAAAATTCCTGAAAAATTAGCTTTTTATGATTACATTGGGAATAATCCGGCAAAAGGGGGGTTGTTCAGAGCGGGTTCGATGGATAACGGGGATGGAATCGCTGTTGGGTGGTTAGGGCATCCTGTCTTTAGAGATAAAGAAGGCCGTGAACTTTTTGTGCGTCGTATGCCTACTTTTTTTGAAACATTTCCAGTTGTTTTGGTAGACGGTGACGGAATTGTTAGAGCCGATGTTCCTTTTCGAAGGGCGGAATCGAAGTATAGTGTCGAGCAAGTAGGTGTAACTGTTGAGTTCTATGGCGGCGAACTCAATGGCGTCAGTTATAGTGATCCCGCTACTGTTAAAAAATATGCTAGACGTGCTCAATTGGGTGAAATCTTTGAATTAGATCGTGCTACTTTGAAATCCGATGGTGTTTTTCGTAGTAGTCCAAGGGGTTGGTTTACTTTTGGACATGCTTCATTTGCTCTGCTCTTCTTCTTTGGGCACATTTGGCATGGCGCTAGAACCCTGTTCAGAGATGTTTTTGCTGGTATTGATCCAGATTTGGACGCTCAAGTAGAATTTGGAGCATTCCAAAAACTAGGGGATCCAACTACAAAAAGACAGGTAGTTTGATACAACATTGCTCCCTTATCTATTTTTTGACATGGGTTACCGGAGAAATTTGGATCTGAATCGCCGACTTGTCTTTGAGTCTTGCTCCTTCTTTAATCCATTAATCCAGGAGATGGCTCCAAATAATGTAAACAGGTACGGAAGCTATAATTGTAAACCACAATCAAATCTATGGAAGCATTGGTTTATACATTCCTCTTAGTCTCGACTCTAGGGATCATTTTTTTCGCTATCTTTTTTCGAGAACCACCTAAAGTTCCAACTAAAAAGATGAAATGATTTTTCATTATCTCGCTTGAAGTAATGAGCCTCCCAATATTGGGAGACTCATTACTTCAACTAGTCCCCGTGTTCCTCGAATGGATCTCTTAGTTGTTGAGAAGGTTGCCCAAAAGCAGTATATAAGGCATACCCAGTAAAACTTACAAGTAAACCAGATATAAAGATGGCAACTAGGGTTGCTATTTCCATTATTATATAATTTATAATTTCAAGACCACAACGGATCTATGAGATAAGATTACTTATTTACAATGAAATTGTATACAAAGTCAACAGATCTCAATGAATACAAAATAGGATTTATGGTTACACAAAGCGTTGAGGGTAGTTCTAGATCTCGTCCAAAACGAACTGGTGTCGGGGGGTTATTGAAACCATTGAATTCGGAATATGGTAAAGTAGCTCCTGGATGGGGAACTACTCCATTGATGGGAGTCACAATGGCCTTATTTGCAATATTTCTATCTATTATTTTAGAGATTTATAATTCTTCCGTTTTACTAGACGGAATTTCAATGAATTAGATTTCTCAGAATCACTAAGTCCTAGCTTTGCTTTTCACTCTAAAGCAAAGCGTTTAGGCTTGTATTTTGGGTCCGTTTTGGCAGTTCGACCGCGGAATTTCTTTGTTTCTCTATTTCCGGAATATGAGTGTGTGACTTGTTAGAATTGATCCTATTGATAGTACAGAGAACAAGTCTGTCATCTTGGTAGAGATGCTTTCCCTCGTCAGATATTCATTCTAGTATCTGGAGCACGAAATAGATGAAATAGATTACGAAGTATTAGAACTATGATTCATACTTAATATTCAGACCTCGTGGCCGGACTCCAAAAAATCTTTCAAACTCCTGTTCATGCTTATTTTGATCACAGGGCAAGTGTTTTTTTTTATTATGTCTATTCCTATTCATTGAATAAGTGATGATACAATGGTTCTTACTCAGAGAATTGTTGGACTTAGCTTGAAAGTTTTATCGAATCATCGTGGTTCTAGTATGAATCTGGGGTTTCAATCGGTTCATGGGGTCTTAACAAGAAAATTCCTATCAAGCACTAAAAAAGAAAGTAAACCCATATTACAAAAAAAAAGAATAAATCAACGAAAGTCAATAGGTAAATAGAAGATTCAAGAGGCCTGTAACGATCAACATCAAGACGAATGCGCCAACTTGATATTTTGGCATTATAACCACAAAAAATAGTTTCAAGAATAGTTTAATAGTTTTCGGATTTTTTTGATTTTCGTTCTTTTGTATCTTCTGAGAAGATTGAATCATAGGATTAAGATGTTTCTTTACTATTACACATATTTGTTTCCACCAGTATTTTTGTCTTTCTGTTTGAGCTGTACGAGATGAAAGCCTCATTTACGGTTCGTGGAGGGGGAGTCCCCTTGGGTTACCTATCTCAATAAAGTCTATGATTGGTTCGAAGAACGTCTTGAGATTCAGGCGATTGCAGATGATATAACTAGTAAATACGTTCCTCCTCATGTCAACATATTTTATTGTTTAGGAGGAATAACGCTTACTTGTTTTTTA